ATGCCTTTACTCATTTTGCCAAATCCACTGACCCTAACCCGCGCCCCACATATGCGAACCCATTGGCTAGAAAGACAGTCCGGAGAAGCTAAAACTTACTGGGAGGAAGAGGAAGAGGAAGAGGAAGAGGAAGAGAAAGAGGAAGAGGAGGCTCCACTAAAAACAGTGCGAGTCAACGAACTAAAAACAGTGCGAGTCAACGAAAAGATTTCTAGCCCGTGTTGGGGATTGGATCCGGATGAAGAAAACGATCCAAAACGCCTCCGATCGCTTGAAGACCTGGTTGGGAGAATGTTTTTCTCTCCTTGGGAATGGATTCGGCCATTCCGATACATAGGCAATCAACACTTTGAGGCGGCTGTAAGAAAGGAAACTTCACAATATTTTTTTGATACATGCCGAAGTGATGGAAAAAAAAGAATATCTTTTACAGATCCTCCTAGTCTTTCTCGTTTTAAGGAACTGACGAAAGGGACGATATCTTCGTCCACAGTAGAAAAACTCTCCTTTGATAAACTAGACAAAGATTGGCTTGATAAGAACAAACAAAGAAAAAACGACTTAAATAATGAGTTTATAAAGAGAATTGAGGCTCTAGACACGGGATTTCTTTTTGTAGATATACTCGAAAAAAGGACTCGGGTTTGTATTGATAAAAAACAAAAAACCTGCCTACCAAAAAGGTATGATCCTTTGTTGAATGGGCCCGCTCGTGGAAGAAGCCAAACGAGTAGTGGTACTGGATCATTCAAAAAGCTTCTCGAAGAAAAGGATAAAAGCGACGAAGAGAAGAAAATCGAAAAAGAGAAGAAAAAAGAAGAAGAAGAGAAGCAAAAAGAAGAAAAAAAGAAAAGAAGAAGAGAAGAAAATAAAAGAAGAAGAGAACAAAATAAAAGAAGAAGAGAAGAAAATAAAAGAAGAAGAGAAGAAAATAAAAAAAGAAGAAGAGAAGAAAAGAAAAGAAGAAGAGCAAAAAAGAAAAGAAGAAGAGAAGAAAAGAAAAGAAAAAAAGAGAAGAAAAGCGAAGAAGAGAAGAAAAAAGAAGAAGAGGGACAGAAAAGCGAAGAAGACGAAGAAGACGAAGAAGAGAAGAAAAAAGAAGAAGACGAAGAAGAGAAGAAAAAAGAAGAAGACGAAGAAGACGAAGAAGAGGGACAGAAAAACGAAGAAGACGAAGAAGACGAAGAAGAGGGAGAGAAAAGCGAAGAAGAGAAGAAAAGCGAAGAAGAAAAGAAAAGCGAAGAAGAGAAGAAAAGCGAAGAAGAGAAGAAAAGCGAAGAAGAGGGACAGAAAAGTGAAGAAGAGAAGAAAAGCGAAGAAGAGGGAGAGAAAAGCGAAGAAGAGAAGAAAAAAGAAGAAGAGAAGAAAAGAAAAGAAGAAGAGAAGAAAAGAAGAGAAGAAAAGATACTTCTTAAATTGCGTGCATTTCATGAAAAAGTCCAAAATGTAATTCAGTCTCGTCGAAGAAAAACGAATGTAACTTCCAAATCTCGTCGAAGAATCCACGTTGGAACTACACAAAATAAACTTAAGCAAATCCTTGCTCTAAATCAAATTCATGAGACCCTTTTGCCAGGTTTCCTTTTCGATTCCCCAAAATATGAAGAGAGAATGTTAGCGATACTAAAAAGCAAAACACGAAAACTAAGAGTCGAAGGAAAATTGGATTCTAATCCTTTGGTAAAATTTTTTTCTAAGCCTTGGGAAAAATGGTGGAGAAGAATTGATCGGAAGCGGCGAAAACAAAAAAGGCGAGATCAACCAAAGCAGTCTCGTTTGGGACACGTTGAGGGACTAGGGAAAATCTATCACGAGGCCCCTCGCTGGTCATACGTGTTATTCCGCGAGCTCTTCTACGAACTGAGCCTAGACACTGTGGTCGAGCGGAAAGATGAGGAGTTTGATATTGCATCAGCAGTATTCAAATATGAAACTTTTTTGAATCCTGCGACTGACACTTTCTATAACAACGCGCTTTGTACAAGGAAGAAGATTGATGCGGAGCTTGCTAAGAAGATTGATAATAAGGTTAAGGATGATCTTGTGAAGAGTGGGGGAGACCCTAATAGTATTGCCATGGCGAGAAGCTTTGGGCATAAACGCCTTGGCCCCGACCCCGTCCAGCCGGTGGAGTTCTTTAGGACCTCCTTGAAAGGGGCGCGCGACCAACATTGGTGGCAGGATCAAATCAGAGGTGCTATGATCCCCCAAAGGCGTAAAAACGGAGTTATTGTAAGACGGATTGAAATGTTTCCGCATTCCCCTCTTTTTTTGGGCTTCTTAAAAAGTAGACTGTCTATTTATTTACGAGTCGTGAAACCCCTTGTTTTGAAAATGCAAAATTTGATGCATAGGTTTGGAATCAAAAAAGGGGACCTTTTCACTCGTAAGGAACGTAAGAAAGAACAGACAAAAACAAAAAGGAAGACAAAAAGGAAGATAGACGAAAAAAAAAGCAAAGCATTGAAAGAACGGAAAGGATTGAAAAGAATCAAAAAAGAGCAAAGCGAACTAGAGGCCGAGGCCGAGGCCGAAAAAGAGAGGTCACGGATTGAGGGAATAGATGCATGGATGGAGCTTCATGATGGGCTAGGAGCAAGAGGTCTTGTATTAATTTATAACTCCTATTTTAGAAAATATATTGCATTGCCTTTAGCGATAATAGCTAAAAATATTGGCCGTATCTTATTTTTGCAGCAGCCCGAGTGGGCTGAGGATAGAGAGGACTGGGAAAACGAGACTCATTTTTTATGCGCCGATGACGGTTCTTCTTTAGGCGTCATAACCCGCATGAACTTTCCGGACGATTGGTGGGACGACGGTTTTCAGGTCAAAGTTTTATGGCCTTTAGAGTTGAAACCTTGGCACACAGCGGCTGATAGACAAAAGATAACCAACGATTATGCTTTTTTAAGGTCTTTCTGGGGACTAGCTGACTATCCTTGGGGGCCTTGCCGACCCGACCGTTCCTTTTCCATTTTTTGGGGGCCCATTTTTAAAGAACTAGGCAAACAAAGTCAAAGATTAGTAGAAAAAAAATTGAACGAGAGCGACTTTCTACTTAAAATAAAAAGCGTTTTCACCCAAAAAATAAAACCAAATTTTGTTAGAGTTCTACGAGACTCAAAAGAAAGCATAAAACGGCTTATCAAAGAGGTTCAAGTTCTAAAAAGCGAAATTTGGCAAAAAAGAAAACCAAATCAAAGTGAAACTGAAAAAGAAAAAGATTCTATAATCAGCAATGCGATAATTAATGAATCATTTCGTCAAATTCGATCGACAGCTTGTACAAATTCAGAAGAAAAAATACAAAATCTGATTAATAGAACAAGCACAATCAAAAATCAAATAGAAAGAATTACAAAAGAAAAACAAAAAGTAACTCTAGGACTAAATAATAGTCCTAAGAACAAAAAAAAAAAGAATAATGTAGAATCACCAAAAAAGATTTGGAAAATTGTAAAAAGAAGAAATGTTCGATTAATAAGTAAATGGAATTATTTGCAAACTATTTTCATTGAAAAAATATACAAAATATACCTAGATATCTTTCTATGTATCATTAAGATTCCTAGAATCAATTTAACAAAAAAAATTTTTGAGAAAGACATTTCCAATACTGAAACAAATCAAATGAGTTCGACTATAAAAAATATAAATAAGCAGAAGTCACAGATTGTTCAGAAATTTTCTTCCTTGCCAGATTTATCTTCCCTGTCACAAGCATATGTATTTTACAAATTAGCACAAACCCTAGTTAGTGATGAGTTAAGATCTGTTCTTCAATATCGCGGAACGTCTTTTTTTCTTAAGACTGCAATAAAGGATTCTTTTGAAAGACAAGGAATATTGCATTCCGAATTAAAGCCTAAGAAACTTCGAAATTTTGGAACGAATCCATGGAAAAACTGGTTAAGAGCTCATTCTCAATACAATTTAGCTAAGTTTGGATGGGCTCTATTAAGCGCACAAGACTGGCGAAATGGAGTCAACCAACGCCATACGCCTCAAAATAACGATTTAAATAAAGGGGATTCATATGAAAAAGACCCATTACTTCATTCCAAAAAACAAGATGATTCTGAAGTCTATTCATTAGTAAGAAATCAAAAAACTAAGTTTCATAAAAACTATAAATATGATCTTTTAGCATATAAATACATTTCTTCTGAAACTAAGAAGGACTCCTCTATTTCGAAATTTCCATTCCAAGTAACTAAGAACCAAGTAAATAAGAACCAAGAGATCTACACCGATATGCCAGAGCATTTATTTCTCAAGACTTATCTCAAAAATTATCTAGACAAGAATTCTATAGACAATTATCTAGAAAAGAGTTCTATGTTTCGGAAAAACGATCGAAATAGAAAATATTTGGATTTTGATTGGAAGCTTTTCGAAAAAGTGAAAGTCAATTTTGAGGCCGGGATAAAGATCGACCCTAACCATAATACAAATACTAAGATTGGGACTAAGAATTCTAAAAAAATGGAGAATGAGAATAGAGGTCTTATTTCTCGAAGGATAAAAGATTATAGAAAAAATTATAGAAAATATTTGGATTTTGATTGGAAGCTTTTCGAAAAAGTGAAAGGTCGACTCCTCAATTTTGAGATCGACCTAAAGACGTTACCGGACGATCTTAACCATAATACAAATACTAAGATTAATACAAATACTAAGATTGGGACTAAGAATTCTAAAAAAATGGAGAATGAGAATGAGAATGAGAATAGAGGTCTTATTTATGGTATCCTTCCAAAAAGGGAAGAGATTTATGGTATCCTTCCAAAAAGGGAAGAGGATAAAGAACTCAAAGAAGATCCAGAACTCAAAGACGATCCAGAAATCAAAGAAGACAAAAAAAGCTTTTTTAATTGGATGGGAATGAATGAAGAAATCTTAAAGGAACCCAGAGCGAATTCGAATAAGGAACCCAGAGCGAATTCGAATGAGGAAGATTCGAATCAGGAAGATTGGTTCTTCCCAGAATTTCTGCT